TTTTGCTTAACTTTTATAAAAAAAGTTTTTACGTTATGGGTCATCTCTATTATAGACTTAAAAATTCCTTACATAATTTTTTTATGAAATTTTTAAAAATTTAAAAATAGATATTTTATAAAGGTATTTTATGGGTAATATAAAATTAAATGAGAAATTAAGTTTAATTGTGATAATTAAACTTGAATTTGTGGATTGAATTATTTTTTGATTTTTGCAATTTTTTGTAAAATTTGTGCATTTTTCGAATTTTTTTTTTTTGAGCTTGTGATAAAATCCTTAAGAGAAGAAAAATAAGGTCATTTTTGAAATGTTCAAGGTAAAATTAAGTCACGAAAATGTCAGGTACAATAATAAATATATTATATATATATACGTATATTTATTATAAGATCATATAGTAAATATTAAATAATAAGTGCTTATTTAATTACAACAGATACTTCTAACATATTAAAATTTATTAGGAATTTTATAGAAAAAGAATCTTTAAAATATTTATAACATTATAGGGCTCATTTTTATATATATATATACAATAATATATTTATAAGATGTTAATATACATTTACAGTATATATGGTATATATGGGAAAAGATTAAATCATGTTAAAAAAAAAAAAAAAAAATATATATACCGGTAGAGACCATTGGGTGTTCATTAAAGTATATTGATGGGAACGTGCAATATCTGACCTCTTCCTTATAAATTTTATAAAAAAGATGAATCATTCAGGATTTAGGAGGGCTAAAATCCTGATTGAGGAGAAGAATATTAGTAGGGATACCAATTTCTATTGCATGTAATGTAGTTTTATTAGTTTATCATTAATTATGTGATTTTTTTATAGTTATCTGTGCTACCAGAGGTAAATTGATCTTTAAAAATTTCTGGTAGAGATTTTTTACTGGAGGAACTCCCAATTCTTTCTACACTTAATGTGATATTAATATTAGTTTATTACTTTATAATTGTTAAGTACCATTTGATTTATATAATTTAATAAAGTTTTATTCTTGTTTAGAAGTTTATTTTTCTTGATAATTTATATGAAAATTTATGTGAGTAATTATGTTATCTCAATGATAGATAAATTGTTCTCAGTATTTGGTATTAGTAATCAAAGACATTTGGAATTAGTAATTTTGTATATGATTGGCTAAAATTGTGCCAGCTGCCGCGGTTAGACTTAAAATTTAAATAAACATTATTGGTATATAAGTTAATTTTTATTGATATAAACATTTAATTTTTTTGTGTAGGTAGAATATTATAAAAGGGAATTGTGTTTAATTGAATAGTGAAGCTTTGAAATTCAAGATTTAAACTAGGATTAGATACCCTATTATTTTGAATGTAAATATTATTACCAGAGTAGTAAGAGTTAGGATCTTGAAACTTAAAGAATTTGGCGGTGTTTTAGTCTTTTCAGAGGAATCTGTTCTGTAATGGATAATACACATTATATTTAACTTAATTTTGTAAATATCAGTTTGTATACCGCCGTCATAAGAATATTTTAAAAGGAAAAAATTTTCTGAAATTTGGGAAGACTGAAGAAGGACAAGAAGAAAATATGTCAGGTCAAGGTGCAGCATATGGTTAAGTAAGAAATGGATTACAATAAATTTATTTATATGAATAATATATTGAAATATGTATTTGAAGGTGGATTTGAAAGTAATATTATTATATTATAATAGTATGATTGTAGCTCTAAAGCATGTACACATCGCCCGTCGTTCTCATTTTAATGTGAGACAAGTCGTAACAAAGTAGATGTACTGGAAAGTGTATCTAGAGTGCAAAATAAAGCTTTTTAGTAAGCATTTCATTTACATTGAAAGGAAATTAGTGCGAATCTAATATTTTTGATAAGAAAAAATTTATTTAATTTGTTGTAATTAGAATTCTTTTAAAAAAAGTAATTTTATTTTTATGGGTTTTAGTATTATTATTGGAAAAAATTTGTTAGATGATAGTTTATTAGTATTGTAAAGGAATATTGAAGTAGTATTAATGAAGATTAGTTTATAGAAAAGTAAATTGTTTATTGTACCTTGTGTATCAGGGTTTATTAATTTTATAATATAGATATATTTTTCCCGAATTAAGAAGAGTTAAAATATAAAGTTAGTTAATGTTGCATAATTATTAATAATTGTATATTGGCGGTGAAATATTATCGATTCTTAGGGTATCTGGTTTTTTAAGAGATGAATTTAATTCAGTTTAACTTAGTAATAGCTTTAATTGACTATTAAGGATTTATTAAGTTAAAATAATATTATAGGGGATAAGCTTTATATTATGGATTATAGGTTTTATGAATATTTATTTGGTTATAGGCTTTAAATTAGCTGTTAATAGTAAAATTGTTATAAATTACTATATTTGATTAAATAATTTTATAAAGTGTTTAATTTGTTTATTAAAATAAAGTATATAATTGTTAAATATTTATAATAATGTTAAAATTAGTAAATTATTAATTTGTATTTAGTAATTTTGTGCTGTAATTTATATTAAGGAATTCGGCAAAAATAATGCTCGCCTGTTTAACAAAAACATGTCTTCTTGTGTTTAATTTGAAGTCGAACCTGCCCACTGAAGGAATTTGAAGGGCCGCGGTATTTTGACCGTGCAAAGGTAGCATAATCATTAGTTTTTTAATTGAAGGCTAGAATGAATGGTTTGACGAGGTATTTACTGTCTCTATGTAATATAGTTGAATTTATTTTTTAAGTTAAAAAACTTAAATTTTTGTAAGGGACGAGAAGACCCTATAGAGCTTTATGTAATTATATATTTATATTTTTAGTAGTATTTTTTTAGATTATAGATTATATTATGTTGGGGTGACATGAAAATATAATTAACTTTTCATTTTTATGGACATTAATTTATGGAAAAATGATCCAATATTAGTGATTGTAAGATAAAGTTACCTTAGGGATAACAGCGTAATTCTACTTGAGAGTACATATCGAAAGAGGAGATTGCGACCTCGATGTTGGATTAAGAAAATGACTGGGTGCAAGATTTTAGTTAATAGGTCTGTTCGACCTTTAAATTCTTACATGATCTGAGTTCAGACCGGCGTGAGCCAGGTCGGTTTCTATCTTTATTAATTTAGAATATTTTAGTACGAAAGGACCAGATATAATAAATAATTTATTAATAATGGTTTAATAGTAATTTGATTATTTTGGCAGAAAAGTGCATTGAATTTAGAATTCAATAATGTAATTATTATTACAAATAATAGTGTGAGTTGAGTTGATTTCAACAATTGTTGGTATGTTAATTATAATTGTTTGTGTATTAATTAGTGTAGCTTTTTTAACATTGTTAGAACGTAAGGTTTTAGGATATATTCAAATTCGTAAAGGGCCTAATAAAGTTGGTGTTATAGGTTTACCTCAGCCTTTTGCTGATGCTATTAAATTATTTTCTAAGGAATCAACTGTACCTATAATATCTAATTTTTTTTTATACTATTTTTCTCCAGTAATAAGATTATTTTTAGCATTGTTATTATGAATAATTTTTCCTTTTAATACAAAATTAGTTTCATTTAATTTGGCTTTATTATTTTTTCTTGCTTGTACAAGAATAGGAGTTTATACAGTGATGATTGCTGGTTGATCTTCAAATTCTAATTATGCTTTATTGGGTGGATTACGAGCAGTTGCTCAAACTATTTCTTATGAAGTTAGATTAGCATTAATTTTATTATCTTTTGTATTTTTAATTGACAGTTATTGTTTGTTAGATTTTATCAAATATCAAAATTATGTTTGGTTTGTGTTTATTTCCTTTCCTTTAATGTTGGCTTGATTTAGTTCATGTCTTGCTGAGACTAATCGAACTCCGTTTGATTTTGCTGAAGGTGAATCAGAGTTAGTTTCTGGATTTAATGTTGAATATAGAGGGGGAGGATTTGCCTTAATTTTTTTAGCTGAATATGCAAGAATTTTATTTATAAGAATACTTTTTTGTGTAGTATTTTTAGGTAGAAATGTAATGTCAATTGGGTTTTTTTTAATATTAGTATTATTGTCATTTTTTTTTATTTGAGTTCGAGGGACTCTTCCACGGTATCGTTATGATAAGTTGATGTATTTAGCTTGGAGGAGATATTTGCCTTTGTCGTTAAACTATTTGTTATTTTTTTTAGGTTTAAAGGTTATATTTTTTTCTCTATTGATTTAGTGTAATTATTTTAGTATAAGTTAATAGAAGATTTTAACTTCTGTCTTATGCTTTCAAAACATATGCTTTCATAAAAGCTTTTTAACTAGTTTGTTAAGCTATCTCATAGATTTAGAATAATTGGGTTGATGAGATAATAAGAGAAATATAGAACTGTTAGAATTTGTCCTGTTAAAATATAAGGGTCTTCTACTGGGCGTGCCCCAATTCATGTTAATAAAATAACAATTGTAGTTATTGATCAAAATAAAAATTGATTAATAGGATAGAATTGGTTTCTACGAAAGTTATGTTTATTATAAAGAGGTAGAATTATTAAAATTGCAATTGATATAACTAGGGCAATAACACCACCAAGTTTATTAGGAATTGATCGTAAAATTGCATATGCAAATAGAAAATATCATTCCGGTTGAATATGAATTGGAGTTACAAGAGGGTTGGCAGGAGTAAAATTATCAGGATCTCCTAATATATAAGGTTCTAATAAGGTAAGTGTTACTAATAATATAATTATAATAATAAAACCAAAGATGTCCTTGAATGTAAAGTAGGGATGGAATGGAATTTTATCAATATTTCTGTTTAAGCCTAAGGGGTTATTTGACCCTGTTTGGTGAAGGAATAATAGGTGAATTATTACTATAGCTACTACAATGAAAGGTAGAACAAAGTGAAAAGTGAAAAATCGAGTTAAAGTAGCATTATCTACAGCAAACCCTCCTCAAACTCATTGAACAAGTTCTACTCCTAAATAAGGTACAGCTGAAAGTAAATTTGTAATTACTGTAGCTCCTCAAAAAGATATTTGCCCTCAGGGTAATACATAGCCTATGAAGGCTGTTCCTATAATTAAGAATAAAATGATAATTCCTGTTATTCAAGTATGTAAATAATTATAAGATCCATAATAAATCCCTCGTCCTACATGTAAGTATAGGCAAATAAAGAAGAAAGATGCCCCATTAGCATGAATCGTTCGTAAGAATCATCCATAATTTACGTCACGACAAATGTGAGTAACTCTAGAAAATGCTAGATCAATATGAGCTGTGTAGTGTATTGCTAAAAAAAGACCTGTCAAAATTTGGATTATTAAGCATAATCCTAATAGAGAACCAAAATTTCACCAAGCTGAAATATTTGTTGGTGCTGGTAAGTCTACTAAGGCATTATTCGCAATTTTAAATAGAGGGTGAGCTGTACGTATGGGTTTATTCATTAGTTTTTTTGGCGAAGGGGGCCATAGAAGATATTTGTAATTTTTACAATTACAATTAATGTTAGGAGAAGATAAGAAACTAGTATTAAGGTAATATAGTTTGTTGGATTATTATATAATTTTATAAGATTTAAGTTTGAATTATTTGGGATAGATGAAATTAGTGAATTATTTAATGTAATTATGTCTCTATTAATATTTAATTGGTATATATAGTCAATTCTTAAAGATAAAATGAATAGTAAAGTAATAAGTATTAGTGTAATTGATAAATATTTAACGGAGATAGAGAATAATTCATTTGATGCTAAGCTTGAAATATAGATGAATAAAACTAGTATTCCACCTAGAAATACAAGAAATAGGATATAAGAAAATCAAAATGATGAGGTTCTTAAACCTGTAATAATAGCTACTAAAAGTGTTTGAATAATAATGGTAAGAGTAATTGCTAAGGGATGATTAATTTGGGTAAAGATTAATCTATTAAATATATTTAATATAATAATGTTTAAGAATAAAATACAAAGGGTAGTTTAATTTTTCAAAAAAAATATTAATTTTGGAGATTAATGATAAGATGTATCTTTCCTTTGAGTTTTAGAAGGTATCTTATCTCTGGTTTACAAGACCAGTATTTTTATTTAAACTACTAAAACTAATGATAGGAATAGTATATTGATTGGTAGTATTTGTTATATTTTTTAGAGGTGCTTGGGGATTTTGCTTTAATCGAAAACATTTATTGGTTATACTATTATCCTTAGAATTTATTGTATTGAGTTTATTTTATGGTTTATTTTTATTATTTAATTATTTTGAAGTTGAATTATACTTTAGTATAGTATTTCTTACCTTTTCAGTTTGTGAGGGTGCTTTGGGACTATCTATTTTAGTTTCTATAATTCGTACACATGGTAATGATTTTTTTCAAAGTTTTAGAATTTTACAATGTTAAAATTTATCTTTATAATTAGTTTTATAATCCCTTTATGTTTTAAAAAAAATTCTTGATGGTTGGTTCAATCATTATTATATTATGTAGGGTTTTTATTTATATTTTTTTTAGTTATTCTACCTTTTCCCATGCATGTGGGTTATATGTTTTTGATTGATATTTTATCTTATGGATTGATTATTTTAAGAATTTGAGTTTGTGCATTGATAATAACAGCTAGTGAATCTGTTAAACGATTTAATTATTATGAAGGTGAATTTATGTGTTTAATTATTTTGTTATTATTATTTTTAGTTTGTACTTTTAGAATATCTAGACTTTTTTCTTTCTATTTGTTTTTTGAAGCTAGTTTAATTCCTACTTTATTATTAATTATGGGTTGAGGATATCAACCTGAGCGCTTGCAAGCTGGTATTTATTTATTGTTTTATACATTATTAGGTTCTCTCCCTTTGTTAGTAAGTTTACTTTGGATTTATAGCTCTTATGGAACTTTATATTTTATATTTATAGAGGGGGTATGTATTTCTAGGTCATTAATGTATTTAAGAATGGTTTTAGCTTTTTTAATTAAGACCCCTATATTTTTAGTACACTTATGATTACCTAAGGCTCATGTTGAGGCTCCAGTTTCTGGGTCTATAATTTTGGCAGGTGTTTTGTTAAAATTAGGTGGATATGGATTATTACGTGTTTATTTAATATTAATTAATTTGGGTTTAAAGTTTAATTTTATTTGAATTGGTATTAGCTTAGTCGGAGGGTTTTTGATTAGATTAATATGTTTACGACAAATGGATTTAAAGGCTTTAATTGCTTATTCTTCTGTTGTTCATATAGGAGTAGCTTTAAGTGGTCTAATAACAATAACGGGATGAGGATTTATAAGAACTTATACACTTATAATTGCTCATGGTTTATGTTCTTCTGGTTTATTTGCTTTGGCTAATATTTCTTATGAGCGGTTAGGTAGACGGAGATTATTAATTAATACAGGATTAATAAATTTCATACCTTCTATAGCAATATGGTGATTTTTATTAAGTTCTTCTAATATAGCAGCTCCTCCATCTTTAAATTTAATGGGGGAAATTGGACTTTTGAATAGTTTGGTTATATGATCTAGTTTATCAATAATTATATTGATATTAATTTCATTTTTTAGTGCAGCTTATACTTTGTTTATATATTCTTATAGTCAACATGGTTCTATTTATTCAGGATTATATTCTTGTTCTATAGGTTATACTCGTGAATACTTATTGTTATTATTACATTGATTGCCTTTAAATATTCTTGTTTTACGTGGAGATTTATGTATTTTATGATTGTATTTAAGTAGTTTAAAATATAAAATGTTGATTTGTGGTGTCAAAGAAGTATATAATTACCTTAGATTATTTTATGATCAATATCTATTTGTTTATTAAGTTTTGTGTTTTTGATAATTATTTCCTTGCTGTTAATAGTGCTTAGTATATATTATGTTTTTTATGATATTGTAGTATTTATTGAGTGAGAGTTATTTAATTTGAATAGATCAGCTGTTGTTATAACATTCCTTTTTGATTGGATATCATTAATGTTTATAAGATTTGTATTATTTATTTCGTCATTGGTTATTTATTATAGAGGGGAATATATATATGGAGACATTAATATTAATCGATTTATTGTATTGGTGTTGATATTTGTGTTATCTATAATGTTTTTAATTATTAGACCTAATTTAATTAGAATTTTACTAGGGTGAGATGGATTAGGATTAGTATCATATTGTTTAGTAATTTATTATCAAAATGTTAAATCTTATAATGCTGGGATATTAACAGCGCTATCCAATCGTATTGGTGATGTGGCATTATTAATAGCAATTGCGTGAATATTAAATTTTGGTAGATGAAATTATGTGTATTATCTAGAGGCTTCTAAGGAATCATTATCGATACAGATTATTGCTTTATTGGTAGTTTTAGCAGCAATAACTAAGAGTGCTCAATTGCCATTTTCTTCATGATTACCTGCAGCTATAGCTGCCCCTACACCAGTTTCAGCATTAGTTCATTCTTCAACTCTTGTGACTGCTGGTGTATACTTGCTAATTCGTTTCAATTTTATTATTACATTTAATTATGTAGGAGAACTATTGTTGTTAATTTCAGGTTTAACTATATTTATAGCAGGATTAGGGGCTAATTTTGAATTTGATTTGAAGAAGATTATTGCTTTATCTACTCTTAGACAATTAGGGTTAATAATAAGAATTTTGTCTATAGGGTATCCTAAGTTAGCATTCTTTCATTTACTTACTCACGCATTATTTAAAGCATTATTATTTATATGTGCCGGAGCTATTATTCATAATATAAACAATTGCCAAGATATTCGATATATAGGAGGTCTATACCAACAAATTCCTTTAACTTCTATGTGTTTTAATGTTTCTAATTTGGCTTTATGTGGAATGCCTTTTTTAGCTGGATTTTATTCAAAAGATTTAATTTTGGAAATTAGTTCTTTATCTATTTTGAATATATTTAGTTTTTTTTTATATTTTTTTTCTACAGGTTTAACTGTGTGTTATTCTTTACGTTTAGTATATTATTCTATGGTTGGTGATTTTAATTTTTTACCTTCTCATTCATTAAATGATGAGGGTTGGATTATATCACGAGGAATATTAGCTTTAATAATTATAGCTGTTTGAGGGGGTTGTATATTAAGTTGATTAATTTTTCCTTCTCCTTTAATAATTTGTTTACCTTTAGTGTTAAAATTATTAGTATTGTTTGTTAGAGGTCTTGGAGGTTGATTAGGATATGAACTATCAAAAATAGAATTGTCTTATGGGCTACAGGCTCTAAATTATTATTGAGAATTTTCTTTTATGGGTTCAATATGATTTATACCTTTTCTTTCTACTTATGGAGTTAATTTTTACCCTTTATTATTAGGTCAGCGAATATATAGGACTTATGAAGGGTGAAGAGAAGATTGAGGGGGACAAATATTTTATACTTGATTAGTTAAGTATTCTATAAATGTTCAATGGTGGCAGAATAATAGTTTGAAGGTGTATTTAATTAGATTTTTGTTTTGGGTTTTTGTGTTGATATTAATAATATTTTATCTAAGTAGCTTATATTAGAGTATAACACTGAAGATGTTAGGGAGATTTATTAATTCTTAGGTATTTATAAATAAAAAAATTATATTATTTATACAATGAAAATGTATTGTTTTATTTTAAACTATATAAATAGAAATGTCAACGGAGTTAAACCGTTAAAATATTAAGTTAGCAGCTTTTATTTGATCTACACATTTCGTTTAACTGGAATTATATATTCAATAATATTATTAACAGTAATATACCTCTCTTTGGTTTCAATTAATTTATCTTAGTACTAATTATATTACATCTTTTGGTAAATAAGGATTAACTAATCAACTGTCAGGTCGAAACTGAATGCAATATTTTGCTTCTTATTTTTGTAAGGTGGACTGAACTACAGTAATTTTTGAGTGCAATTCAAATGTTATTTTTTAACTACAACCCTATTAAATTTAAAGGGCTCATTCAAGGGCTCCTTGTTTTCATTCATGAAATAAACCTAATAGAAGAATTATTAGGAAAGTTATTCTAACTAAAGTTCAAGATAAAATATTAGAAGAAAATATTAAGATTGTTATAGGTAATAACAGGGCAATTTCCACGTCGAAAATAAGGAAGATAATTGCAATTAGAAAAAATCGTAAAGAGAAAGGTATACGTGCTGATCTTTTTGGATCAAAACCACATTCAAAGGGGGAATTTTTTTCACGATCATTAATAGATTTTTTTCTTAAAATTGTAGCTAATATTATTACTATTAATGAAATTATAAGAAGAATAATTGTTATAGAAAATATAAGTCAAATTATTTATTTTGATTAATTCAAGCTTTTTGATTGGAAGTCAAATGTACTAATATACTAAATAAATATCTACCTCATCAGTAAATAGTAATATACAAGAATAATCATACAACATCAACGAAATGTCAATATCATGCTGCTGCTTCAAAACCAAAGTGGTGGATAGGTGAAAAGTGAGTTATTAAATGTCGTATTAAGCAGATAATTAGAAATGTTGTTCCAATAATTACGTGTAGACCGTGGAATCCTGTTGCTATAAAGAAGGTTGATCCGTAAGCGGAGTCAGCAATGGTAAATGGTGCTTCAATGTATTCATAAGCTTGGAGAATTGTAAAATAAATACCTAGAATTACAGTTAAAAATAATCTTTGAGTTGTTTGACTATAATTTCCCTCTATTAATCTATGGTGAGCTCAGGTTACTGTAACACCTGAGGCTAGTAGAATTCTAGTATTTAATAGAGGGATTTGTAAAGGATTAAAAGGTTGAATACCAGAAGGGGGTCATATTGCACCTAATTCAATGGTTGGGGAAAGACTTCTGTGAAAGAATCTTCAAAAGAATGAAATAAAGAAAAATACCTCTGATAGAATAAACAAGATTATTCCCCAACGTAGACCGTAAGTTACTGGGAGGGTGTGTAATCCTTGATAAGTTCCTTCTCGAGTAATATCTCGTCATCATTGAATAGTTGTTAAAATTAGGATTATAACTCCTAATATTAATAGGGATATATTAAATTGGTGGAATCACTTTACTATTCCTCTGGTTAATGTTAAAGTTCCAATTGCTCCTGTTAAAGGTCATGGTCTTGGATCTACAAGATGATATGGGTGGTTAGAGTGTGTTGTCATTTTTAGTTTACTTCACTTGAATATAATGTAATTAAAATAGCGAATACATAAGATTGAATTATAGCAACTGCACATTCTAGAGTTAATAAGGCTAATTGGGCTATAATAAGGAGAGAAATTATTGAGGAAGATAAGGCTGGGCCTGTATTTCCAAGTAGTGTTAATAATAGGTGTCCTGCAATTATATTAGCTGCTAATCGTACAGCAAGAGTTCCTGGTCGGATTATATTACTAATTGTTTCAATACAAACTATAAAAGGTATAAGAGTTGGAGGTGTTCCCTGGGGCACTAAATGTGCAAATATATGTTGAGTATGATTGAATCAACCATAAATTATAAATCTTAATCATAATGGTAAAGCTAATGCTAAGGTTATTACTAAATGGCTTGTTCTAGTAAAAATGTATGGAAACAATCCTAAGAAATTATTAAATAATAATAATGTAAATAATGAAATAAATAAAAATGTTCTTCCCTTATTTGAAGGACCAATTAATGTCTTAAATTCATTGTGTAAAGTACTTACAATTGAGTTTCATATATAATTAAGTCGAGAAGGTAAAAATCAATAGGTTGTAGGTAGAATGAAAATTCCTAAAATAGTTCTTATTCAATTTAAAGGTAAATTTATAATAGTTGTAGAAGGATCAAAAATGGAGAATAAATTTGTTATCATTTTCAAAATAAGGCTAAATGTATTGTTTTTTCTGGTGATTCAACTATAGATTCTGAAAAATTGGGGTATGAATAATTTATTGTACTAAATAAGATTAATGTTAATGAAAACATGATAAATAAAATTAGTCATCTTATAGGGGCTATTTGTGGGATAAAGAAATATTAAGTATTAATAATTTTAATATGACATATTAATGTTATAGTTTTAACTAATTTCTTCACTAGAAGTAGTTGTTAATTACTATAAAATGATTTAAGAGATCATTACTTACATTCAGTCATCTAGTGAGGTATTAAGGAGATTTATAATTCTTTTAATGAAGATTTTAGTGGTTACTCTTTCAATAACAATTGGTATAAATCTATGATTAGCTCCACAAATTTCTGAACATTGCCCAAAAAATAAACCTGGACGAGTTATAAAGAAGTTAATTTGATTTAGTCGCCCTGGAGTTGCATCAACTTTTACTCCTAAGGTTGGAACTGTTCAAGAATGTAAGACATCAGCTGCAGTAATTAATATTCGAATTTGATTATTTATTGGTAAAATAATTCGGTTATCTACGTCTAGAAGTCGGAAATTATTATTTGATATTTCATTAGATGGAATTATATATGAATCAAATTCATAAGGAGTTTGGAAGTCAGAATATTCGTATCTTCAATATCATTGGTGTCCAATAGTTTTTACTGTGATTATAGGATCTATGGATTCATCAAGAAGGTAAAGAAGTCGTAGAGATGGAAGAGCAATAAAAATTAATGTAATAGCTGGTAAAATAGTTCAAATGATTTCAATGGTTTGACCTTCCAATAAGTAGCGATGAATAAATTTATTGAAAAATAAAGATCTTATAATATAAGCAACAAGTATGGTAATAATTAATAGAATTATTAAAGCGTGATCATGGAAAAAGACTAATTGTTCTATTAAAGGGGTAGCTCTGTTTTGCAAGTTTAAATCTGCTCAAGTGGCCATTTGGTCCTAATAAAAGTCTGTAAACTTTATGTGTAGAGCTTAAATCTACTGCATTTATCTGCCATATTAGAAGTTATTAATTAGAATAGGTAATTCTGAATAGCAGTGTTCAGCTGGGGGTAGTTCTTGATATCATTCTGATGAACTTACTATATTGAGAGGATATAAAGCTGTACGTTGTGAAATTATTCTTTCTCAGATAATGAAAATTAATATTAAAATTCCGATAAATGAAATTGTTGAGCCTAATCTTGAAACAATATTTCAGGTTGTATAGGAATCTGGATAATCTGAGTATCGTCGTGGTATTCCAGCAAGTCCTAGGAAGTGTTGAGGAAAGAAAGTTAAATTTACTCCAATAAATATAGTTAGGAATTGAATTTTAAGTCATTTGTTATTTAAGGTTAATCCGGTAAATAAAGGATATCATTGAATAAAGCCAGCTATAATGGCAAATACTGCTCCTATAGAAAGTACATAATGAAAGTGTGCTACTACGTAGTATGTATCATGTAGAATAATATCAATTGATGAGTTGGCTAAAACAACACCTGTTAAACCTCCAATAGTGAATAGAAATACAAAACCTAGAGCTCAAAGTAAGGCTGGTCTATAATTTAGTTGTGTTCCATGAAGTGTTGCTAGTCAACTAAAAATTTTAATACCAGTAGGTACTGCAATAATTATAGTTGCTGAAGTGAAGTAGGCTCGAGTATCTACATCTATGCCTACAGTGAATATATGGTGTGCTCAAACAACAAATCCTAATAAACCAATAGCTAGTATTGCATAAATTATACCTAGGGTTCCGAAAGCTTCCTTTTTTCCTCTTTCTTGTCTAATAATGTGAGAAATTATACCAAAACCAGGTAAAATAAGAATATAAACTTCAGGATGTCCGAAGAATCAAAATAAATGTTGATATAAAATAGGATCACCTCCTCCTGCTGGGTCAAAAAATGAGGTATTTAAGTTACGATCTGTTAATAATATGGTGATAGCTCCTGCTAAAACAGGAAGTGATAGGAGGAGTAATAAAGCAGTAATAGCTACGGCCCATACAAATAATGGTGTTTGATCAAATGATATTCCAGGTGCTCGTATATTAATGGTGGTAGTGATAAAGTTTACAGCACCTAGAATAGATGATACACCTGCGAGGTGTAAAGAAAAGATTGCTAAATCAACTGAAGCACCTGCGTGGGCAATTCCTGCAGAAAGGGGAGGATAAACTGTTCAACCAGTTCCTGCCCCATTTTCTACAAGGCTACTGGCTAGTAATAAAGTTAGTGACGGGGGCAATAATCAAAAACTTATATTATTTATTCGTGGAAAAGCTATATCTGGTGCTATCAATATGAATGGTACTAATCAATTACCAAATCCTCCAATTATAATTGGTATAACTATGAAAAAGATTATTACAAATGCATGGGCTGTAACAATTACATTGTAAATTTGGTCATCTCCAATTAAATATCCTGGTTGTCCTAATTCAGCTCGAATTAGTAATCTAAGGGAAGTTCCTACTATTCCAGCTCATGCTCCAAAAATGAAGTATAATGTTCCAATGTCCTTATGGTTGGTTGAGAATAGTCACTTGTTCGGTAAAGTGGCTGAGTAACAGGCGATAAACTGTAAATTTATTCACGGGTACTTAACCCCTTTACCAACTATTTAACCTTATAGTCAAATTTTGATGTCAGACTGCAATTCTGGAGGTGTAGGGTTAACCCTTCTAAGGTTTAAAAAAGGATAATTTATTTCTAGCTTTGAAGGCTATTAGTTTATTTTAACTTAAAACCTTGTTATAAGGTTAAGTAAAATAAAGTGGTGAGGGTTAACCCTAGTAGAGAAGTTGCTGTTAACAGAATTAGTTTTAAGAATAGTTTGTATTCTAGTTTGAAGGTTTTATTTCATCTTGTCTCAATATGAGCTAGTAAAAGAGCTCTAAAAGTTACTCGAAGATAGAAAAGTAAAGTGATTAGTGTTATTGTTACTATAATGATAATTGGTAAAAAATTCATTGAATCTCTTATAGCTTGAATAATAATTCATTTTGGTAAGAATCCTAAAAATGGAGGGAGACCACCTAATGATAAAAGTGAAGAAAATAGGAAGAATTTAATTAAAGGGGTCTTTCTTATAAGGATATAATTTTGGTTTATATGATAAATATTGAAGTAATTGAATAATAAAATAATTGATGCAGATAGGAAAGTGTATATTAGGAAATAAAAGATTCAAAGATTTTCTCCTATTATTAAAGCTGTAATCATTCACCCAAGATGATTAATTGATGAATATGCTATTAACTTTCGTAGTGAGGTTTGATTAAGACCACCTAGAGAACCAATGACAGTACAAAGAATTATAATAGAAATGAAGAATGTATTTATTTGAATAGTGTAGGATAAAAGAATTATAGGGGCAATTTTTTGTCAGGTTATTAAAATAAGACAATTTCATCAATTCAATCCTTCTATAGTTCCTGGAAATCAAAAATGGAAGGGGGCTGCTCCCATTTTTAATAGCAAGGCTGATCTAATAAGGGTTGAATTGGGAAATTCAATGGTTAATTGAAAATTTATTTCTGAAATAATATAAGAAGAGATTACTGAAAATAATAAGATTGTTGAAGCAAATGCTTGAATTAGGAAGTATTTTAGAGAGGACTCGGTGGTGAGGATATTTTTTTGATCAATTATTAAGGGAATAAATGAAAGTAAATTGATTTCTAGACCTATTCACACTCCTATTCATGAGTTGGATGATACCGAAATTAAAGTACCTCTAATAAGGCAAATTAAAAATATTATTTTTGGAGGATTAAACGAGATTAAAAAGAAGGATTATCCTATTTATGGGGTATGAACCCATTAGCTTTTACTTAGCTGATCTTTTTTTATGTTTAAGTGTATGATGCACGGAGGTTTTTGATACTTCAAGGAATAGTTTAAATCTATTAAATATAATGAAGGTAATGTTTATTTACATGATTTACCCTATCATAGTAATCCTTTTTTCAGGCACTTCATT